CCATTGCCAAAAAGTGACAAGGTAAAATTTCCATTTCTTCATGAAAATAAAAGTCCCTTTTGAAGCCAGAATGGATCTTTTTTGATACCTAATATAATGCATGAAAGGTTCCTTGACCAACCGCGGGTTTGCCCCCAAATCCTTAATCTTAACAAAGACGTTCACAAGACGTTCTATTTTTATATAGAAATAGATTCGTTCAAGAAAAACTCCAGAAGATGTTGATCGTAAATGAAAAGATTGGTTACGTAGAAAGACGAAAATGGATTCATATTCACATACGTGAGAATTATATAAGAATAAGAATAATCTGTTATTTTTTTTTGAAGAAGGGGAACCGGCTTTCTTTGGAATAAGAAGACTGTTCCAATTACAATATTCATTGAGAAAGACTCGTAATAAATGCAAGGAAGAAGCATCTTTTACGCAATAGCGAAGGATTTGAACCAAGATTTCCACATGAACAGGGCGAGGTATTACCATATCTAACACAAAATTAAAATGTGAAAAAGTGTCCTCGAAAAAGGGAAATATTGAATGAATTGATCGTAAATTCTGAGATTTTCCTATCTTGTTCGTTTCCCCTTCTAGACAAGATAGGAATTGTAAAGAAAATGGAATTTCGACAATAAAAGCAAACCCCTCTGATATGATTTGAGAATACAAATTCTTGTTGCGCACCCAAAATGGATTTTGGTTAGAATCATTAGGAGAAATCAGAAAATGATTCTGTTGATACAGTCGAGTAATTAACCGTTTCACAATCAGTAAACTGGATTTATTGTCATAACCCAGATTTTCCGACAAAATCAATTTACTCAAAGCACGATTATGAGCAAATGCATAAATATACTCCTGAAAGATAAGTGGATATAGGAAGTCATGTTGTTGAGATCTCTCCAGCTGTAAATATCTTTTGATTTCCTCCATTTGAAATTCGATTTAAATTAAAGGTAGAAGATTGGGGGGGTTATCAAATGATACATAGTGCGATACAGTCAAAACAAGGTATTCTTTAAAAATCGATACCTCGGGGACAGATAAACTTATCAACAGATTCTCTACCCTCTACTTTTTCCATCCATTTCATTTAATTCGTCTATGTTTATGTTATAGAATAACAAGATGGTTAGAAATCTTTTATTTTTTAAACCGAATCGCTCTTTTGATTTCGGAAAAAACTTTCTTTATCAATATACTGCTTCTTTTACACACGCATCTTCAGTCCATAATGAAGAATGTCAATAGTTAGGATTCATTAAAAAAAAAATAGAATCCACTCGTGGAGTGATAAGTGCTTCCCGTATCAGGCACCAATTTATTTTTAACGTCTAGTTAGATCGGGAAATTATTCAAATTAAGAACAGAAGCGGGTTGCTTTTTCTTTCTGATAATTAATTGAAGCCACAGGGCTCCTATCCATTTATTCATTCGACCCAACTTTCTTTTGTTCCGTTCCAAGAATTCGAAAAAGGTTTTATACCAATCCGATAAGAATGAAATATCCTCAGAACTCTCCATTGATACGACATGCTATTTTTTCCATTTATTCCCTTTCAGGATCAGTCGTGGTCTTCCAAAGTTTACCAAGGTTACGGACGAATTCGTCACTTCATCCAAATGTGTAAAAGATTCTAGCCGCACTTAAAAGCCGAGTACTCTACCGTTGAGTTAGCAACCCGAAAAAAACAAACATAGATTAAACAAAACCTCAACAAAGGGTGTATAGATACAATCAAATTCAATTAAATTGATTTTAAACAAAGAGAAAAAAAGATATTATACAAACTAATCAAACCCTTGAGTTAACAAATCTAACAAAAAAACAGATTTGATAATGGATTCAAAACATAAAAATGAAGTGATTCGATGAAAATACAATTAGATGAAAATACAAGAAATTGTCAAATAAAATAAAAGAAAAAAAAAAGATACAGCATTGTGAAAATGGATAGAGCATCCCTTATGTTATCTAGCTTTCTTTCAATCAAAAAAACCTCTTGTATCAAAGAAAACATCATTTGAATAAGATAAAGTAACAAAACTATGGGACAAAAATAAATAGACCCGGATCGCTTATCACGATGAATTATATTTATTCAATACACTGTTGTCAATATAAATGTTGAGAAAAGAATACATTGGAAAAGAGAAATTGCATGAAATAAAATCCTTTTTGAACTCCTTTGAATTTCAATTTAACAACGAAATACAATAATATTCAAAATTGTCTTGGATTGACACTACATATCTAATCTACATAGATAGAATAAAGTATAAATCGAAGAATAAAAAAGGAAGAATAAAAAAAAAATATCGGATTTTTTAGTCCCTAATGCTAATGTATTTCATCAATCTAAGTGGAATAAGCAAAGTAGATTCCTTGTTCTTGCTTAGTCGAGTTCCAATGAAAATCACACAATTAAATAAAGGAAATGCGGAAATTTGATATTTATAAGATCAATCAATTTGGTCATTCTAGACCATCTAGACCATAAGATTCGACAGAAACTATGATAAATAAATTCGACAGAAACTATGATAAATAAATATGAATACGGAAGAAAAAAAGAAAAAGGGGGGCAAGTAGAAAAAAGTTAGACAAAGTTATATACAAGTCGCTACCCCCCCTGGTATTTCTTTAATTGAATTTCATTTGATTAGGCGGAAGTTCCTTAAAAACTTCGGCTTTCTTTAAAAGATTCTGAACAGTTACCGTGGGTTGAGCACCCCTTTCAAGGAAATATAGAATAAGAGGAACATTTAAAAAAGTTTGATTCTTCATTGGATCATAAAAGCCCACCCTTCTAAGATCTTTTCCTTCTCTTCGGGATCGAACATCAATTGCAACGATTCGATAGATGGCTCATTGGGATAGATGTAGATGAACAATACCCCCCCCTAGAACCGTATAGGAAGTTTTCTCCTCGTACAGCTCGCGAAAAAATGATTTGATTCGAAGTTTTGTCTATATATGCAATTCTAATAAATTAAATGACAAATGCGCCCATAAAATAAATTAGACTATGATTTCAGTCTTTTTTTCTTCCTGAAAATGAAAAATAAACCATTCGTACTCATAACTCAAGTTGGATAACTCTCAAATAGTTCAAAGGAAAAATCTTTAGTCAATTTCATTTATTGAGTCGTCTTTACTCCCTTTTGTTTGTCTCGTTTAAACCATTTCAAATTCTATTTGGATTCTTTAGTGCGATCCAGTTATTGAGACGATTGAGACAATTAAAAGGGTGTTTCCTTGTTCTTAGATCCTTTCCTTATTTTTAATCATTGGGTTTAGACATTACTTCGGTGTTTCTTAATTCTTTCAAAATAAAATGGCAGCAACATACCCCCTTTTGATTTCTTTCGATCAAAAAATCCTCTGGACAGTCGATTCCCGCGTGATACACTTTGAATCGAAAATTTTGAATCAATTTCAACAAGTTTTGCTTTTGAATTGGAAACTTGCTCGAATTGGATCCTTTCGATTCCTATATATGTTCGATATATTTACGAAGTTGTTCCTCCAATTGCCAATTGATTGGCATTAACCCTAGATCCTTGCCTCCGAGAAATAAATTAATACTTTCTATTCGAGCTCCAGCGTGCACTATTTACAACCGAACAAAAAACGAAGGGTTCGGGTGTAACAGAACAAACAATGTCGAGCCAAGAGCACCCTTATTCCTAGACAAATCAAAAATGGTGGATGTCAAAATCCACAACGGATCGTGTCCTTCAAGTCGCACGTTGCTTTCTACCACATCGTTTCAAACGAAGTTTTACCATAACATTCCTCTAATTTGGAACCGGTATGAAATTGATTCAATTATGGAATCATGAATAGTCACTGGTTCAGCTGTCCATAGACATCGTAATCTAGACTTTTCTTCTATATATGAATATATGATATGTGGAACTATTTTTCTGAAAAAGTCTTAGCAAGACAGCATTTTTAACATACATAAATAATATATAGATCCGAGAAAAAAATAGAAATAGAGAAACGAATAACTTTTTGAATCTGCATCTTCAAGTGACTCAATAGGATAGATTAAACGATTTCTGACTTTTTCAAAGCTTCCGCGTACAAGGAATCTTTCTAATTGAAATTGAAAAGGTTTCCTATTTCTACATCATTATTATTATTAAATGGAATTTGAAGAAAATTGGACAATAAGCATCACCTTTTATCTTCATAAGCGGATCGGTCTTTCTTTTTGAATTGACTCATCACTGATTGAATTTCAAATATAAATTTGAAAGGGGGGGTTCTTCGTATCTATCAGATAGACTGAACAATTGTCACTGTTATAGATATTCTAGATTATCGAATATCTATAATTGAAGTTTAAATAATTTAAGGATTACAAATATTTTTCACAAAGAACCAAAAAATTTCTTGTCATTGAAATAGAATGATACGTAACATTTATATGATTATATTATATGATTGATATGTATTTGGTTTAAATGGGGTTGAGGAATATTGACTCTTGTGAGAAAGTGAATACAAAGGGATAGGATAAATCACCCCTGCCTCAAGCCTTAAATAGATAATAGATTTACCATTTTTCATTCGAGTCAAACACGAAATACCTAAATCAAATTAGATTCAAAGAAAAAACATCAGCCCCAAAACATATTTTTATATAATATGGAACTTGATCATTTATTAATGAAATTCGAACAGACATAGATATTAAAATTAATATGGATTAACTCCTACCCACTCCCCCATTTCTTTCTATAGGAATAATGGAGCATAAAAAATGGACTGCGCTGGGACGGAAGGATTCGAACCTCCGAATAGCGGGACCAAAACCCGTTGCCTTACCACTTGGCCACGCCCCATTTCAATTTCTAATCGACACTAAGAAATAATAATATTAGTATTGCTTGTTTGTCAACTCGAGTTCAAATATCTATAGATCTATAGAATCGATTGGTACTAGGATTTTGATACATATAGATATAGAATTCAACTGAATTTATTGATCATTACATAGAATTCAATTAAGATATTGTATGAAAGTATGATTTCTTCTATCCTCCTTTGAGAATTGGAAGATTTTTGGTTGGGTGGATTCAAAGAAAAAGAAGGGTTTTTGTCTACCTTACTTACTTTCTTTTTCCTTATATCAAAAACGCAATCAAAATGCAATTATCTCCAATAACAAAATGTCTGTTATGCTTAATATCGTTAGTTTGATCTGTATTTGTATTAATTCTCCCTTTTATTCGAGTAGTTTTTTCTTCGGCAAATTGCCCGAAGCCTATGCTTTTTTGAATCCAATCGTGGATGTTATGCCAGTCATACCTTTGTTTTTTTTTCTCTTAGCTTTTGTTTGGCAAGCTGCTGTAAGTTTTCGATGAGATCCTGAATAAGAATATCCTAGAAAATGTATGATTTCCTCGATAAAAAAATTCTAACAATTGAAAAAATAAGATAAGTTTTAGAGTATGAACCCTCGATTCACACGCTGAAATTCGTGTATAGTCGACAAAACCCAGGCTTACCCTCATTTTGGACCCCCTTTCCAGTGAAAGACCCTAACCCTATTAGGGTCTCCCACAATATAATATCGAATTTGGATATAAACCAAAATTTGGGTTAATGAAAAACAAATGAATTTGTGACAATGCATTTCTAGAAAAACCTCATTTCTTTAGGATATGTGGTAGAAAAATAGAAGATCTATTCTCTTTTTTTTTCAAAAAAACCATCTTGGAGATTGTGTAATGCTTACTCTGAAACTCTTCGTTTATACCGTAGTGATATTTTTTGTGTCTCTCTTTATCTTTGGATTCCTATCTAATGATCCAGGGCGAAATCCTGGACGTGAAGAATAAAATACAGGGGGTTTTCCTTGGTTTTAGTTAATTTGCAAATTTTCTTAGGATTTTATCTATTCTACACGTTTCACTAAGATTTTTAAAATTTGAAAAAAAAAACCAAATAAATTCATCAACGGAAACGGAAAGAGAGGGATTCGAACCCTCGGTACGAATAACTCGTACAACGGATTAGCAATCCGACGCTTTAGTCCACTCAGCCATCTCTCCCAATTGAAAAAGATAATTACTACATTACACATAATGTAAAGAATCTTTCTTCTTTCTCTATTCTATTATATATATAGAGATCCATAAATCGGGAATTTCCTTTATCTAAAAGATGGGCTCGACCGCCCGAACAATCGAACTAAAAAAAATAAGCAAGACCCATTTGTGTTGATTTTGTTCGAAAGGCCCTTCTTATTCTCATGGCCCGGCCCGGTCAGTACCTAGCCGGGCTCTTTTTTTTGTTCCAACGAATTATAATGATTTATCTGATATCTGATTTGAAAACAAAAAGACTTTTGTTATTATATTATTATATGCAATTGAATATTTTATATTCAAGCAACAAAAAAAAAGAACAAAGACTATTTACATTCTTTTTCTTGTTATATTTTACCGAACTCAAAAAGAAACTATCGATTCTTCCACAATTTTTATTTTGATCTCCCCGCAAAAAAGTGCAACGTTCTCATTTTTATGATTCTTTGATGATCCTATCTTGATCATGCTCAACGATCTTGTTCGACAAAAGATCCATTTGTATACAATAATCATATTGTAGCGGGTATAGTTTAGTGGTAAAAGTGTGATTCGTTCTATTAACGGTTAATAGTTAAAGGGTCTTTCGGTTTTATTCATATTCCGACCAAAAACTTTATTTCTTAAAAAGATTTAATCCTTTACCTCTCAATGAGAAATTCGAGAAAAAAAAATACGAATTCTCGTGATTTGTATCCATGCGTCACTTATAAATGGAAAAGTTGGATTATGAAATTGCGAAACATAATTTTTGAATTGGACCAAAAATTCCAATTGAATAAGTATGAGTAAAGGATCCATGGCAGAAGATAGAAAGTCCATTTCGAATCGTAACTAAATCTTCCATTTTTTTTTCTAAAGAAATAAATTGGAGCAAAATAGCTATTCAACGACGACTTTGGTTTACTAGAGACATCGACATATTGTTTTAGCTCGGTGGAAACAAAATTCTTTTCCTTAGGATCCTCTCAAATAGAAATAGAGAACGAAGTAACTAGAAAGATTGTTAGAATCACCTTCTTCTAGAAGGATCATCTAGAAAGCGATTCATTTTGTTTGGTTGTATTCAAACAAAAAGCTGACGTAGGTGTTATGGGTATCATTTTGTTCATTTTGTTCACATCTTAGATCTATGAATTTACTCATATTCCATAAAGGAGCCGAATGAAACCAAAGTTTCATGTTCGGTTTTGAATTAGAGACGTTCAAAGCAATGAATTGAACGTCGACTATAACCCCTAGCCTTCCAAGCTAACGATGCGGGTTCGATTCCCGCTACCCGCTTATTTCCTTTTTTCTAAATATTCTATTCGAATTCTATTCTAGAATATAGAAAATCTATTTTAATTACGATTAGTGAATCATTGAATATACAATTCCAAAAATGATCTCACATAT